GAACAAGGTGATACCCAAAAGGAATTACTAAATAACTTAATAAAATTGATATGACTGCTATAGATGGTCCAATACTGAATAAACGAGTATCTCCTCTAGATGGAAGAAGATTCTCTTTGAAAAGTAATTTGGTACCATCTGCTAGAGCTTGAAGAATTCCCAAAGGTCCTGCGTATTCAGGACCAATACGTTGTTGTATACCTGCAGATATTTCTCTTTCTAACCAAACAATTACTAATACACCTATTGTGATTCCTAATACAGGAGTAAAAATAGGGATAAGCATCCATATGATCCCATAGACCTCTTTTAAGGATTCCAATCTAGAAAAAGAATTGATAGCTTGTACTTCTGTTGTCTCAATTATCATTTTAACGATCAACTTCTCCCATAATGATATCTATACTACCTAGTATCGTCATAATATCAGCCAATTTCATTCTTTTAACTAACTGAGGAAGAATTTGCAAATTAATAAACCCCGGTGGGCGAATTTTATATCGCCAAGGAAAAACACCCTTATCTCCTATCAGAAAAATTCCCAATTCTCCCTTTGGTGCTTCGACTCTTGCATAAAGTTCTTGCTTCGACAATTCAAAAGTTGGAGAAGGTTTTTTACTAATGAATCGATAATCAAACTCATTCCATACAGTATCTTTTACTCTATCAAAGCGGCGGATTTCTAAATTTTCATAGGGACCTCCCGGAATTCCTTCTAGGGCCTGTTGAATAATTTTTATGGATTCTGTCATTTCACTGATTCGTACTAAATAACGAGCTAATGAATCCCCTTCTTTTTGCCATTGCACTTCCCAATCAAATTCGTCGTAACACTCATAATGATCAACTTTACGAAGATCCCATTGTATTCCGGAAGCTCGTAGCATTGGTCCCGACAAACCCCAATTTATTGCTTCCTCTCCACCAATAATGCCTACTCCTTCAACTCGTTCTAAAAAAATGGGATTCCTTGTAATAAGCTTTTGATATTCAGCAATTCCTGTTAAAAAATAATCGCAAAAATCCAAACATTTATCTATCCAGCCATAAGGTAAATCAGCAGCGACTCCGCCAATACGAAAAAAATTGTGCATCATTCGCATACCGGTGGCAGCTTCGAATAGGTCATATATCAATTCTCTTTCTCGAAAAATATAGAAGAAAGGAGTCTGTGCCCCAATATCTGCCATAAAAGGGCCAAGCCATAACAAATGCGAAGCTATACGACTTAACTCCAACATAATGACTCTGATATAACTGGCCCTTTTAGGAACTTGAATATTGCTTAATTGCTCTGGCGCATTTACAGTTATTGCTTCTGTGAACATAGTAGCTAAATAATCCCAACGTGTTACATAAGGCAAATATTGTATAATTGTTCGATTTTCTGCAATTTTTTCCATACCTCTGTGTAAATAACCCAATATTGGTTCACAGTCAATAACATCTTCACCATCTAAAGTAACAATTAGTCGAAGAACACCATGCATTGATGGGTGGTGAGGTCCCATATTGACTATCATGAGGTCTTTTCTTGTAGCTGGTACAGTCATAGGTTTTTCCTGATTCATTCTTCCATGAATTGCTGAAAGCGAAAAGAAGTTCACCAAACTTTAAGCCAATAATTCAAACTAACTCTTCAAATTAACGAGTTTTTCTCTCTCGAATATCCAACTGCCCTATTAATTCTTTATAACGTGCTCTATTTTTTTTTGACAAATAAGCCAGCAGCCGTTGACGTTTTCCGAGAATTTTCCGTAGACCTCTTTGAGATAAATAGTCTTTTTTGTGCAATTCCAAATGTGAAGTAAGCCTCCGTATCTTGTTGGTGAAACTTACTACTTGAAATTCAACAGATCCGCTGTTTTCTTTGTTTTCTTCTTGTTCTTGCAAAATAATTGAAATAAATGAATTTTTTACCATAAAATAATTTCACACTCCCCTTTTTACAGATATTTATTTTATTGATCAGTAATAATAATGTCAGAAATTTTAATGTAGTATATACAATAATCATAATTTCTTTATACATTCCTAGTTTTATCAATTAAATTAATCAATCCAATTTTTGAGTTCATTTGTATAGTGATACAAAAAAACGATACCAAATAGTTCAGTCCGAAGATTCGATTGATTAATTTAATTGATACCCCATTTCCTTAATATTCAGGTATCCTAGACTGGGATGTAAGACAGCGCATATGCGCATCGGGTTGCTTGCATATAACACGGTCACGGACAGAAGAAAAAATGAAAAATTCATAGAACAATAGAATATATAGGAAACTCAAAATTTTGAATCAGGGATACATATATATCCTTAACATACTCAAGCGGCTCCCATTATTGGTATCAAACCAATAGCGATTCATACAAGCTAAATCTTCTAATCGATAATTAGGCCAAAAAAAGAACTTTAATTTATTTAATTCATTTTTTTTTCTGTCAAAATTTTTACTTTCCTCCAAAAATTGACTCCAGTTTTTTATCTTGTTTTCCTTGCAAAATAAATTATTTCTATGCACACCATTCTGATTCTTTAAATTTAAATTGAAAGAAATTAGAATTCTCAATTCTCTACGACGTCTAGACGATAAAATTTTTTCAGGAACAAGCAAATCAAAATTATTTTTGTCTCTATTTAGAGTTTTTATTTTATGTCTTGAAATGGATTCATCAAAAGTATTCTTAGCAACATTTTTGGGGTTTCGGTATCTTTGATTACTTTGGTGCTTACTTTTATGAACCAAGGAAATACCTATGATTTGATACATAAAAAACTGTCCGTCATTTTTTACAGATAGACGGGCAGGTTCCATAATTAATATTCCCTTTTTCGTTAATTGTGTAAGATTTAAACGCCTCCTCATTATATCCAGATTCATTTCTTTCCTTTGAATATAGGATATAGTAATTTTTCTTACATTTATGAGGCTAACCAGCAGACCATATATCTGGATATTATTCAGCATTTTTTGATTCAATTGATTCAAACGTCCAGTCCATCTTAATTGCAAAGGAAAATCTCCTTTAAGGAATATTTTTAGTTTTTCAATGGATTCTAAAAAATATTCTTCAATATTGTTTTGATTCTTTAATTCAAAATATTGTTTTGAATTTGATGGACTAAAATTTAAAAAAACCTCATCCTCCTCTTGTTTTCCCTCGATATTTTGATTTTCAATAAAATTTGGATTTATATTCAAATTAAAAAGAAGTAAGTTCCTTGGGATAAACCAAGGTTTCTCTTTATATTTATGATAAAGTATCACAAACTCTGGAAAGAAAAAAACTTTCGGATTCGACATGAGGCGATTTAAGATTAAGAATTTTTCATTCATTCCCATCCAATCAAAAGACATTCCCATCCAATCAAAAAAGACCTTATTGTAATTAATTTCAGAATTTGAATCAATTGGAAGATAAAAAAGACCATTACCTTTATTATTAAGTTTATCCCTGATTTGGTCCTTTTTAGGTTCAACCTCAATATTTGTACTAAATTTCCAACCCAAATATTTTCTATCTGTATTTTTTTCCGTATATATAATATCACTTTTTCCTAGATAATTCTTGATAGGATTGAGTATGCTAAAAATTTTTTCGTTATTTCTGTTGGAATTTTCTTGATTCTTATTTGTTTCTAATGATGATCTATAAATAGAGGCCTTCTTCTTAGTTTCAGAATGAATATATTTATATGATAAAAGATCATATCTATAGTTTTTTTGAAAATTTTCCTCTTTATTTGGTAATAAATATACTTTCGAATTTTGTTTTTTTTTTGAATCAAATAATTGGTCTTTTTCATAGGAATACCATTTATTTAAATCCTTATTTTGAGACGTATGGCATTGATTTAGTCCATTTCTCCATTTTTGTGGGATTAATCTAGACCATGTAATCTGCGATAAATCGTATTGATAATGACCTCTTAACCAGTTTTTCCATGGATTCATTCCATTATTTGGAAGTTCCTTATGTCTTACTTCGGAATCAAATATTCCTTGTCTTCCAAAAAGATCTTTTATTTCATTCTTAAGAAAAAAAGAAGGTCCATTATATTGAAGAAGAGATCTTAACTTATTGAAGTTAATAACTTGGGTTTGTGATAATTTAAAAAATACATATTTTTGTGACAAGTAAGATAAATTAAAAAAAATATGTGACTTCCGCTTACTATTTCTAAGATTATCAAAAGCCTTTTTTATAGTCATAGGCGAAATGAAGTCAATTTGATTTTTTTTTGTTTTATTAATCCTTTCTTGATCTTGATTTATTTCATTATTGTCAATGTATTTATCAAGAATTTTTTTGGTTGATTCCATACAAATTTGTAGAGTGATTCTGCGTATATTAATGATACATAGAAAGATATCTATGTATATTTTTTCAATGAAAAATTTAACTATTAATTCAATATTTTTTCTTTTTAATATTTTCCAAATTTTTGGGGGTGATTCTCCATTATTATTTTTTTTTATTCCCGGCGTTACTTTTTTTTTTTTTTTTATTATTTCTATTTGATTTCTGATTGTATTTCTTCTATCAATTCTATGTTTCATTTCTTCTTCGGCCTGTGAATAATTTGTCCAACCTGTAGATCGATTTTGAGTAAGTGATTCATGAATTAGCTGAGTGCTGATTATAGAATCCTTTTCTGTTTGAGTTTCACTTGATTCATATATTTCTGTCGGTATAAATAATGGAATTTTATTTTCTTTTAAAAGTTCTTTTATTTTTTGTTTTACAAATAAAACTGCTTTTGATTGTTTTTTTTTTATTTTTTTAAAAACTCTTCGAACTCTAAAATTCAATTTTCTTATTTCGACTTTATAGTCTATATCTTTAAAAATGGGTTCAAAAAAGGAAGGTGTTTTTCGAGGAGGACCAAACGGATATTCTGTTTCCTTTCCTAAAACTGTTAAAAAACAAGAATCAAAATCATCTTGTTGCTTTCGATCTCTATCAGAGAGTCGTAGTTTCGATCTGTGCCAAGG